GTACTTACGGCTCGCTTCTACCGAAAATCCAATACAATAATAGATAATTTGTTACGATTAGCTTCATTGGATTTGAAGCATCAATCGTTTTAAATCAGAATCCCATTTTGACTCTGTGCCGTTAATTCCACTATGATTATTGATCAATAATCATAGTGGAATCATTCCTTGATAGAGATAGGAGACATAATTTACATGGATATAGTAAGTCTCGCTTGGGCTGCTTTAATGGTAGTCTTTACATTTTCCCTTTCACTCGTAGTATGGGGGAGGAGTGGACTCTAGAGACACTACCATAATTGTAAATTGATTTATATTATATAAACCTATATTATATCTGTATACAATATTGGATAGTGTGTAGAAAAAACTATAGATATTATATTTATATTTCTACACACTATCTCATCATTTCTTCAATTATTGACAAGAACTAATAATTCTAGTTTCATTAAAATTAATTATTTTGACTGGCTGTTTTTACGTAAATGATAAGTAAAAAAGCGGTAGGAACTAGAATAAACAGTGTAGTAGCAATAAATGCGAGAATATTAACTTCCATAATCTCATTTTTTTTTGTTTCGCAATAACTCGGGATCTAATCCCATAGAGATGAAAAATTTGATTCCTGTAAATTCAATAAGTTAATTGTATCCTGATGATGCCAAATAGATCAAAATATTATGAATAACAATAGATCTAATCTATCAAATCAATTAATTGTCGAGAATTTAATAGTATAACATAGGAAGACTTTTTATCCATACTAAATCAAAAATTAAATTTCTAATCCAATTCCATTCTTTCTTTTCTATAACCTACCTTCTTCGTTCTACTTAGTTAATACAGACAATTAATTTAAGTATCCGACGAAGTATCAGATGACCGGTATTCAATGGGTCAGGTCACACCTAAGACCCAAACAATATAAGTGAGATGGAAAAAGGACGGATTAAAAGATCTAATATTCCAACAGATTTACTAAAAAGGGGTACCTTGCTTGGTCTTTTATTTATTATTTATGAAAAAAAAATTTAAATAATTTTAATTAAGATTATTAATATAATATCCTCTTCTCTTTCTTGGATTGGGGGAGAACACATACATAAAAAAATTAGCATGCAATTTGAATGAGATAGATTTTTTTAATTAAAATATAGAGGATACACAAATCGGAGTTGGAAAAGGGCGCAGTTAAAAATAAAAAAGGCGCTCTGTTCCGCCGAGGTAATTATGTTAAGTTCATTGTATATTGTACAACAAAGGAATACAATTTGTGTATGTACTCCTGGTAAAAATATGGGCACTCTACTCCATTTCATTATGCAAGAACAATCAAAAAATAAAGTCAAATGAATAACGAATATGGTATCTCTTAAAATACTGATATAGAGTAATATAACCGATCGTACCAATCAATCTAGATATGTCTCTTCCTTATCAATCGGTACTATTCCGTAGTGAAAGAAATGAAAATTCCCGCATTTCTTTTGTCTGATGATAAATATAAAAATATCAATGTGAAACGAAAAAAAAAATAAATAAGGATTCTTAGATCTTGCTCCCTGTCCCACTTTTCTGTAAAAAGTGGGAGATGAATTGATAAATTCATCGGATCCTAGTTCGGGACTGACGGGGCTCGAACCCGCAGCTTCCGCCTTGACAGGGCGGTGCTCTGACCGATTGAACTACAATCCCAGCGGGGTGTATGGCATACATATTCTTATGGTTTCATATGGCATATATATTCTTATGGTTTCATAAGAACATTCTATTCGTCTCGTCGTGTTGTAACAGAAACAAAAATGATATACTGATATCATATCCACATGGATATGAACTATAGCAATAATTACTAGTAACCGGTGGTTCTTTTTTTTTATTGTCAAAAATGACTAATTAAAAAAATATATATGGATAGATCAAAAAAATGGTTGATCTTTATTTTGACGGATAGGGCATTTCTATATTCTGGAGGACAAATTAAACTGGTTAAATCGTATTCAATGGAGCGGCAAATTATTGGGCCGAGCTGGATTTGAACCAGCGTAGACATATTGTCAACGAATTTACAGTCCGCCCCCATTAACCGCTCGGGCATCGACCCAGGAAGAATTAATTCTAGGTTTAGTTATAATCCATGATCAACTTCCTTATCGTAGTACCCTACCCCCAGGGGAAGTCGAATCCCCGCTGCCTCCTTGAAAGAGAGATGTCCTGAACCGCTAGACGATGGGGGCAGATCCGCCCGACCATCAGCATACTATGCTGATAGTATGATAAGTTTTTTGGAATTGTCAATATACAATATATATATATAATATATTATATAACTAGATCAAAATCAAAAGAGTCTTTTCTACTTTGAAATTTTTAACATTAATATACATAAATCTAGATAACTTTAATTTACAATACAGATTAATGAAACAAAGTTATAGTAGTAGGATTGGATAGTGCTTGATCCGACAGAAAAAAGGGATAAAAAGAATATTTTATA